CCCAAGGACCATATTCTTCTCCAATCTGGGTTTTGCTCAAATCTCGAATAAATTCAAGGACATATTCGAAGAAATTCTGGCCGTCGGTCGGAATGGTTTGTGGATTCCGAACAGCTATGATGACTGAACCTAATAAGATAGCAATTACGACCCAAGAAGTGATAAGTACTTGGGCATGGATTTGTAAACCTCCTATTTGCCAATAGAAATGTTGGCCTACTTCTACACCCGATATATCGTATAACCCTTTGAGTGTTTTAATGGAACATGGTATAACATTCATATTGTCCTCTGACAGAAATTTAACTTCAAAAAAGGAATTATTTTGATTCAACCATCTATTTCTCAACTCACTAACTTGAATCATTAATCGTATATTTTATTTACGATACCAAAAAATTACATAACATCATAACATAATATCAATATCCCCAGTACTTTTTTTATCTCTTTTTAAAAATTCAAAAATAGTAACCGATCCAATAAATCTATGGAGTTGCCAAATAATTAACTAATCTTATTATTCTTAATGATAATCAACGATTTCTTATATAGCTAGAACGACCCTCACAAATTGCAGATACTAATTTGTTAAGAATCAATCGGATTGAAGCTATAGCGTCATCGTTTGCTGGAATCGAAATATCTGCGAGATCTGGGTCACAATTTGTATCGATTAAACAAATTGTTGGAATCCCCAAAATGACACATTCTCGAAGAGCCGTATATTCTTCTTGCTGATCAACGATGATCACAATATCAGGCAACCCCGTCATATATTTGATCCCACCGAGATATGTTTGCAAGGTAGATAATTTTCTCTTCAACATTGCTGCATCTCTTTTGGAGAGACTGTTGAGTTTCCCCATCTTTTGTTCTGCTCTTAAGTCCCTGAACTTGTGAAGTCTCGTTTCCGTAGTGGACCAATTCGTTAACATACCACCAAGCCATTTATTATTAATATAATGACACCGAACCCTTATTGCAGCTGATGCTACTGAATCCGCTGCTTTATTTTTTGTACCAACGATTAAGAAGTTTTTTCCCCTACTTGCTGCATCAAAAACTAAATCACAGGTTTCTGATAAAAAACGAGCAGTTCTAGTGAGATTTGTAATATGAATACCTTTACGCTTTGCAGAGATGTAAGGGGCCATTCTAGGATTCCATTTCTTAGTACCATGACCAAAATGAACTCCTGCTTCCATCATCTCTTCCAAATTGATGTTCCAATATCTTCTTGTCATTTTTCCCCAGACCTCCTTTTTTTTTAACTTTTTAACAAAGAGACGAGGTACCCTGAAATAAATAATTGTTCCGATGGAACCTTCTACGGGGGATTGACCGTTGATACACGACCCAAACCATTAATTTCTTTTAATTACTTATTTTATTTATTACCAATTTAATTACTTATTTTTTTACCAAATCAATAATCGGACCAGATAATTGAAAGATAGTAAAAGTGAAAGGAAAGAATATGCTCTTAGGAATCATTAAATCGAGTAAATAATTGTTCTGATGTCTCATGTAAATTTGTCTCATGGAAATAGTTTTGGACGTAAGAACAAAATAATTCTCTATGGTGTAACAAAATATCTCTTATTTCCAACTCGAATAGATTCTTTCTTTTGATTTCCAAATGAATGTTCTTGTCTTGCCTTGAAGGGTGTACTAATTTTTTGAATCCGGTACCAACAGGTATAATCCCCCCCAGAACAACGTTCTCTTTCAGGCCTTTCAACCAATCAATACGACCTCGTAGAGCAGCTTTTGCTAAAACTCGAGCGGTTTCTTGAAAACTTGCTTCGGATATGAAACTTTGAGTATTTAGAGATGCCCTCGTTATTCCCAATAAGATTGCCCGATAACAGATCGCTTCGTCCAAAGCACGCCCTGCTCGTTCCGCTCGAAAAAAGCCGATAAATTCTCCAGGTAAAAAAACATTAGACATTCCATCTTCTGAAACCAACACTTTTGATGTTACTTGACGTACAATAATTTCTATATGTCTATTATGGATCTGTACCCCCTGGGATCGATAAACCTTTTGGATCTTATTAACCAAAGAGATACGACTTTGGGCTATGGTTAGCTCAGCTCCAATCAAGAATCCCCAGGGGATTCCAAGAATTCTTTGTATACGTTCGTTCCAACCTTCAACTCTCCTTTCTAGGTTCATCGATATTGAATCAATCGAACGCACTTCTAAGATTTGTTCCACTTTTGGAAGACCTTGCGTTATGTCACCAGATCTCGATTTTTCATATATAAATGTAACTAATGTATCTCCTTCGTAAAGGATTTCTCCATAATGGCTATGAACAGTTGCTCCTGGAGTGGCCAAATAGGGTTTAGCTGATCTTATAACTAAGGAGTCAACATGAACAATTAAAATTTGACCAGATTTTTTTACGTGTGATTCGTATTTGAATAGACATACATTTTCACAAATAAATTGTCCAAGGCTAATTCTAATTATTGTAGATGTCTCTTCACAATAATCGTGATGGAGAAAACACCAATTCAAATGGAGTGGATTCAAAATTATGTTACCGCATGGATCGGGATTATAAATCCTCCTATTTTCATCTATTAAACAGTATTTAAGTACTTGGAAAGTCTGTTTAAAATTGTCAAGTAGCAAATATGTCTTTAACAAGATATGATTATGAGTTATTAAATAGTAAGATGAAAAAAAATTCGCTATTTTAGGCACTATTGTGCCTAAGGGACCCAGCAAATCCCTAATTTTGATTAGGGGATATGATTCTTTTGTCACATTGTTATATTTCGAGCCATTGAATGGACCAATTCGAGAACAATTGGATGATGACAAAATTATCAAAGATTGGCATTCCTTATTTCGATTCAACAACGTACCAATACCAATAGTTCCTTGATGTTGGATAAGTGATTGAATCTTCGCCTTGGAATAAAAAGGATTGATATTGGTGCGATCTAATCCATTATCGGAAATCAATACGGAACTTGCCCTATCATACCTTTTTACGGTATACGAAATAGTGGACTTGACTAACTCAATTCTTATGAAATCGCGAATCAGATCATTTGTCCTTACCTCAACAAAGGAAGCATGAACCTCTTCTATAGAACCATTTTTTTCTTGGTCCCAATTCAATACTAAGCAAGTCCGAACTAATTGAATACTTGTGTGATAAATTCCTCGAATTGACTTGCCATTTCCATAAAGGATATAATTGACAACTCTAAGTTGGACATTATCCTTTTCCTGCAAGAGATCCCGAGGGAAAAGTGTTGCTAAATTTATCCCATCAGCTATTTCATATGTGACTACGGACCGAACCGAAACTAAATACTTTTTCTTGGTGGGTGTAACCCGTTGGGCATAGATCCAATTTTTCAATTTTTTTGATTTCTTAGAATTTTTTTTTTCCGTCTCTGGTGGTATCAAAATGCCGCTGTGCCTGGATATCTTATCTGTTTCTCCAGGAAAATGAATATCTCCAGAAAAGATTTTAAGTTCAATACTTTTTTTTTTTCTCTCCACTCGGACTAATCCGCCTACCCGACTTCTTGTATTTAAAGCGAGTTGTGTATCTACTCCAATGATACTATTGTTCCGGACCATTATGAACGAAGATCCGGGTAAGATATGCACTTCTTCGAGAATGAAAAAAAACCGATCTACTTTCTGGTATTTCGGACTAAATTCTTTTGCTCCTCGATACTCAATCAAATCCTCTTTTTTTATGATTGAATCTACCTCTATGGTACCATATTTAGTAATTCCTGAACTATTTCTTCTGTATCGTGGATCATCAAAATAAGCAAGAATACTATTTCTACGTAAAATACCATTTATGGGTATTTCAATCGAAATACCAAAACAGGGCATTAGTTCTTTATCTCGTTCTTGATCATATTTTAATGGTATAATGAATCTATTTCTTCGTTTTTTCGCCAAGAAATCAGAATTTTCTTGGAGAATAGAAGGATATATGAAATTCCAATGACCATTGGATATGATTCGATCAGGTCTTGAATAGTCAAGAATTTCCCTATCTTTTTTACCAGAAGTATCCAACAATTTATGTCTTACTCGATGATTAGTCATTGAGAGGTCAAAGATATATCTTTCTTCGAAAGAAAAAGAATGAGCATTCATTTGATCTTGATCTTTGTGGAGTGAAAAAGACACTATACTGGATCGGCGCGGACCTCCCGCTAATATCCATAAATGACTTGTTTTTGGTAATAGATGAACATTACCATGTGTATATTCAGATGCATGGTGGACATCGGTACTCCAGTGCATTTCTCCCTCTGATTCAGAATAAATATGTTTTCGTACCTTCTCTTTAAAACGAAAAGTAGACGTTCCGGCACGAATCTCAGCAATCACTTGTTCTGATTCTACATATTGATCATTTTGAACTAAAATCAAACTTTTTGGTGGAATATTCACATTATGGATAATATCCCGAGTCTCAATAGTTACATACAAGTCTATAGAACATAGAAAAGCAGGATGCCCATGACGGGTACGTGTGGGATAAACCAAATCCTCATTAAATTTTATTTTTCCATTAGAAGGAGCTCGTACATGTTCGGCAGTATCACCTGTAAATACTCCACCGGTATGAAAAGTTCTTAATGTTAGTTGAGTCCCTGGTTCCCCAATTGATTGACCCGCAATAATACCTACGGCTTCCCCCAATTCGACCAGGTCGCCGTGAGTGGGACTCCGACCATAACATAATTGACAGATCCAAGATGCACTCTTGCAAGTAAAGGGGGTTCGAATATATATTGGTTGTGCCCGAAAAGTTATGAATCGATTGACAAGTCCAATCCCAATATCTTGATTTCGAGCGGCAATGCATCGTAGACCCATATATATATTGTCTGCTAATACACGACCAATTAGTGTTTGGACACAAATTTTTTCCGTCATCCCATTTCGAGGACTCACGGAAATACCTCGGATAGTACCACAATCCGTTCTACGTACAATA